ATGTAATGATCAATAAATTAAGTTGAATTCTATATCTACACATACCAAAAACATAGAAAAATCCGAATACCAATCTAATCGATTCTATAGATATTTGGGCTAGAGTTGACAAACAAACAAAACCAGCAATATACTTTATTAGTATCGCATAGAAATCTAAATGGGGCGTGGCCAAGTGGTAAGGCAACGGGTTTTGGTCCCGCTATTCGGAGGTTCGAATCCTTCCGTCCCAGAACATATATATTCTCTGACAATATAGATTGCGTTTTTAACAATGTTCTGTTTAAAATCGAAATGTTAGCTGGAATGTGATTGTTGTTTCTGATTTTTTTCTTCGATGAATCGTTTTTTTTTTCAAAAACTGAATCGAGATACGAAAGAATCCATATTCCCTATCTCATATTCTCTACCCCCTAAATTAGCCTAATTAGATTCAATTTTCTTTTTTGTAGATTTCTTTACTTTTCGCCAAGAGGGGGTTTTTGGTACTAATTCAATTCACTAAGTCTCTTAATTCTTAATCAATGAGGTAGGCTAAAATAGAAAAAAAGGAGCAAAAACTGGACTTAATCTGGGCTTGTTTGGCTTTGTGCCCAGACAGCTCGCATTTCGTAAAAATAAAAAAGACTAGGACATCCCCTTCTTTTGATTTATGCTGCATCAGTCCCATAGAATGGGGTAGATAGGAGTTAATCAGTGATGGGAAGGCGTTCATTTCAATATCTATAAACGGTGACAATTGCTCAGTCTATTTGATCGAATTGATAGATACGAAACCCTCCCCATTCTTTGGATTTTATCAATCAGATGAAAAAAAAAAAGACTTATCTTTTTTCCTAAGATGATCAAAAGTTATTTTTAACTATCAAATTTTCTTGGAATAATGATGTCGAGAGGGGAACTTTCGAAATTGATTCGAAATTTCGAAAGAGAAATAGTTTAAATCATTCCTTAGAAGCTGAATCTTTCTCTCCTATTAAGTCACGTGAAGATGCAGAATCAAAAAGAATTCGTTTATTCGTCTTATTTTATTTATATAAATAAATTATTTATTATATATATTTATTAATTAATATTATAATGTTAGACAATTTTATATTAGCGATGGGGTCTTACTAAGACTTCTTCAGAAAAATATTTATCCACCCATATCTATAGTATTATTTATATCTATATACTATAGATATAGAAGATATAGAAAATACTTTAGATTATGGTGTTTATACATCAGCCCAACCAATGACTATTCATGATTCCATAATTGAATCAATTCCATACCGGTTCTTAGAGGAATGTTATGGTAAAACTTCGTTTGAAACGATGTGGTAGAAAGCAACGTGCGACTTGAAGGACACGATCCGTTGTGGATTTGTACATCCACCATTTTTTGTAGGAATGAAGGTGCTCTTAGCTCGACATCATTGGTTCTGTTTCACTAGAACCCCTCGTTTTTTGTTGTCTTGGAATGTAAATAGTCCATGATGGAGCTCGAGTAGAAAGTATTAATTTATTTCTCGGGGCAAGGGTCTAGGGTTAATGCCAATCAATAAAAAAATTGAAACAACTTCGTAAATATATCTTAGGTATGGAAATCGAAAGAATCCAATTCGAGCAAGTTTAAAATTAAAAAATTTATTGGAATTGATCAAACTTTTTCTATCCAAAGTGTTTCACGAGGGAATCCATCATCTTGTAGGATTCTTTCATAAAAATCGCAAAAAGGGTATGTTGCTGCCATTTTGAAAGGATTAAAAAGCACCGAAGTAATGTCTAAACCCAATGATTTAAAATAAAACAAAGATAAAGGATCCCAGAACAAGGAAACACCTTTTTAATTGTCTTAATAACTGGATCAGACTGAAGAATCCGATTTTAAACGAGACAAACAAAAAAGGAGGAAAGACCGCTCAATAAATGAAAGTGCCGAAAGATTTTCCTTTGAACTGTTTGAAAGTTATCCAACTTGAGTTATGAGAGTATGAATGGTTTCTTTTTCATTTTAAGGAAGAACGAAGAAAAAAAGACTTAGATCTTTAATTGCTTTGATCATTTTATGGATCCAGTTGTCATTTCTTAGATAGAATTCCATACAGAGACAAAACTTCGAATCAATCATTTTTCTCGAGCCGTACGAGGAGAAAGCTTCCTATACGTTTCTAGGGGGGGTGTTGTTCATCTACATCTATCCCAATGAGCCGTCTATCGAATCGTTGCAATTGATGTTCGATCCCGAAGAGAAGGAAAAGATCTTCAGAAAGTGGGTTTTTATGATCCGATAAAGAATCAAACTTATTTAAATGTTCCTGCTATTTTATATTTCCTTGAAAAAGGGGCTCAACCTACAGAAACTGTTCAGGATATTTTAAAGAAGGCAGAGGTTTTTAAGGAACTTCGTCTTAATCAACCGAAATTCAATTAAGGAAATAAATTAAGGAAATACAAAAAAGGGGGTAGTGATTTGTATATAACTTTGTATGACTTTTCTCTTCTATTTTTTTGT